TTGTTGTTCAAAATGAATGGTTTCATTTTTGTAATTTTCTAACTGTTCCAAAGTCTTAGAAGTTGCATTAATCAAATTCCATTTTTCTCGTTCTATTTCAGAGTATCCAGTCATTCGAAACTGATCCGCTTCTATTTCTACTTTCCGTAAGCGGGCCCGGGCTTTCTCCAACTGGTCTAGGGCCGCCTCGCGTAATTCTTCTGAATTTTGAATAGTCTTCAAGATCCTCTGTTTTCGATTATCTAATAAATCACTTAACACTCCCTTTCCAAAAAAAATCAACACACCAAGCACTACGCTTAGATTTATTAGATTTGTTGCAAAAATATCGGTATTAAACCCGAAACTCCCGGCGGATGGCCAATAACCCAAGGAAAGGAAAGAATCGGTTACATTTTTCATACGATCTCCTCTTTCTTATAGTTATAGCTTTCTTATAGTTATAGACAGACTACTTATTTATATTTTTTTTGTATTATTTTATTATGAATTTCCCTATTTCTAAATAGAAAATACTAAATTGAGTCAAAAAATCTATTGATTTAGAAATGGATTTGAATGGATTTTTTTTCAATTGGAAATTTCCAATTATTGGAAATTTCCAATAAGCCTGATACTTATTCGATTCGAATTAGGTACCAGGTCTTATACAGGCCAGTTGCGAAATACCTCGTTTGTTACAATTGCAATACTTCCTAAAAAAAGTTCGTCGATTGGACTAAGAAGGTAAAGGAAAAAGTGAGTTGGATCCTCATCCTCAAACCAGCGATTTCCGTGGGTTGTTGTTCCTAAGTAATTTAATTGTAGGAGTTAAATATTAAAATAATTTGAAAAAACAAGAACAGCAAATCCACGGAAATAAACAAAAATATGTGTTTTTAGGATTAAACAAAAGGATTCGCAAATAAAAGAGCTAATGCTACAACTAGCCCATAAATTGTTAAAGCTTCCATGAAAGCTAGACTAAGCAATAAAGTACCCCGTATTTTTCCTTCCGCTTCTGGTTGTCTCGCGATCCCTTCTACAGCCTGTCCCGCAGCAGTACCTTGACCAACTCCAGGTCCAATAGAAGCAAGCCCGACGGCCAATCCAGCAGCAATAACGGAAGCGGCAGAAATCAGTGGATTCATGATAAGTTCCTCGCGCCAAAACAAAAATAAAGAAATAGTTAATGATACAACCAACCAATATTCAATTCACAATTACAGACGAAATGGAAAGGCTTCTATTGAAATCCCTATCTAAATTCACAATAGTAAGACAAATTAGATATATCTTTAGTTCATATATACCTAGTTAATGTCTAATATCACATATACATGTTTTTCCCCCATACCGTAAACAAAATATTGTATCTTAAAGTCATCGGGATTCTCGAATCATTCTTCGAAAGATTCACAAGAGTTGTCTTATAGCGATTAGATTATATACACCTAGTTCGACCCCCCGTTCCTACGCAAACCAATCCATTTTTTATCTCGTTTTTTGTAAACCCTTACTCTTCCGTTTTTATCATCCCACAGAGATAGGTCCAATCAATTTAAATGGACCCATTTGTTAGGCCAAATCATTCTATAGAAATATTCAGTATTTGATTGATCTAAATCCATGTAATTTAGTATTTATTCCATTTTTTTGGGGGGTCAGTTGATGAATTAAATAAAATAGACTGAAATGAGAATCATTTTCTTACCATCCTTTTTTTAATTGCACGTCGTAAACAAATCCAATCAAAATTATTACTCAGATTATCACTCCTAATATTTATATTTAATATTGGAATTGAATAAACCAAACACTAGAAAGAGAATATTCATTGGGGGGGGTATGATATAAATAGGCAAACAATAATTTTAGGAAAAAGATCTTTTAGATCTCTTCCCCCCCCCTTTTTTTATTTTTACAACTCAAAAATATCGTAACCTTTTTTACAATTATTCTAGATCGTCTATATCTTTATTTATACCTTATTTGTATATTTATCTTCCCTAAGTGGATTACCTTAAACGGCGTATACATTGCGTCAGGCTAAGCTAAAAAAGACTGTGTCGAAAACTAGTACTAGTCAATGATGACCTTCCATGGATTCGCCTATATAAGCCGCAGCTAGGGTTGCAAAAATAAGAGCTTGAATACCGCTTGTAAATAATCCAAGGAACATGACAGGTATAGGAACTACTAAAGGTACTAAAGAAACAAGAACAACAACTACTAATTCATCAGCTAAAATATTTCCGAAAAGTCGAAAACTAAGCGATAACGGTTTTGTGAAATCTTCTAAGATGTTAATAGGTAAAAGGATTGGGGTTGGTTGAATATATTTACCGAAATAACCCAATCCCTTTTTTGTAAGGCCCGCATAAAAATATGCTACTGACGTGAGTAAAGCTAAAGCAACGGTCGTGTTTATATCATTTGTGGGTGCGGCTAACTCCCCATGAGGTAACTGTATAATTTTCCAGGGTAAAAGAGCCCCTGACCAATTCGAAACAAAAATAAA